GTAGAACCGTGTACCATAGATTAGAGAAAAATGTGAATTTGACGGGTTGTTTTCTAATAATTAATAATAAAAATTCATAAAAGAGATTAGCCTATTCCCCGAATTCACAATTCAATTAGATGCGAAATCTAACTCCCTCCCCTTCGTACTTGTAGAATAAGAGTTTTTTGTTGAAATCTTTTTTTCATTTTAAGGAATTGCTTAGTTGTCCAGAAACAAGTACTGGCAGTAGAGAATATTCGAGAGAACAGCGAAAAAATAATTGTAAGAATCAATATTCTGAATGTGTGTATTCTTGTTCTTGTATTCGATGCAAAAGGTTTTTCTTGATTTTCTTGATACTTAATTAAACTACAAAGAGGTTTTTTTTTTTTTATTTTAATATGGAAAGAAAAAAAAAGTAAAAGATATTATAAAGAAAAATAGAGGGTTACTTTTCGTTCTAAAATCTAAAAAAAAAAAATGGATTCGATACAAATAAATAACAAATAAATAAATAAACTAAAAGAAGTGATCAACATAGAAATGATTTTCCAATTTTATTCCGTAGCGATTTACATAGTGATTTGATTCAAAGACAGTTTCTTTGAATGAAGTTATACAACACAGTTTTTCTAATATATTATTATTTTAATATTTCAATTTAGTTTGTTCTTTTATTTTTCAAGAGTTGTCCAATGAATCTTTTGATTCGGAGATAGGATAGGTAGATTTTTAGATGATGAGTTGATTTCTTTTTCTACTTATATCGCTCTTTTTTTTTTCGAGTGTTGTCTATAATCTATAATGATAATGATTGATAAATGATTAATAAATAAAAAACTTTCAATTGGTATTTTTGCTTATCTTCGTATCTTTAAAAAATTGAATTTAGGAAAGTATTTTACAAATATATGGATAAAAAAAAATAGTTTATTTAGCTCCTTCATGCCCACTCTAACTAGTTATTTTGGTTTTCTGTTAGTAGCTTTAACTATAACTTTAGTTCTATTTATTAGTCTGAGCAAGATACGACTTATTTGAAATTAATTGAATGAACAATTCATAAAAAAAAAAGAATTTTTTTTTTTTGCAGTATTCCATTTTCTAGTTCCTTACCGTGTCAATTTCCAATTCTTGGTTATTGAGATTTATGGGCAATATGCATTAATATTTAAGGATAGATATTACCTCCTTTTTCCTCTTTTCAAACAAATTGAAATGATTGAAGTTTTTCTATTTGGAATCGTCTTAGGTCTAATTCCTATTACTTTGGCTGGATTATTCGTAACTGCTTATTTACAATACAGACGTGGTGACCAGTTGGATCTTTGATTAATTAATACCCTTTTTTTTGACCTCCTCCTTTTTTTAATCCACAGGAGGTCAAATTAAGATTGATGTTCAAGCTTTTCCCTAAAATTTTTGACTTAACAAAACAAGAATGGAATCACGCTCTGTAGGATTTGAACCTACGACATTGGGTTTTGGAGACCCATGTTCTACCGAACTGAACTAAGAGCGCTTTTTTATTACAAAAAAGAAAGCTGTAAGTAAAAAGATTCTTTTTTTTTGACTCCACTACATCTTGAATGCCTATACTATCTCATATATAAACTATATTATATATAAATATAATAAATAATAATATGATATTCTTTAATATCATATTAATTTATGATTAGGTATGCCTAATTTTAATTGATCTCAATTGATCCCTTGTTATTGTATTGCTCAGAGGCGAAGTAATAAGTAGGGATGACAGGATTTGAACCCGTGACATTTTGTACCCAAAACAAACGCGCTACCAAGCTGCGCTACATCCCTTTCAATTGGTCTACAATGTCATTGTAGAGAATCCCTGTCTTGTTTTCCACATACTTATTTCATTTCATTTTCTCCATTGAGATACATAACTTATCTTGCCATTTCTTCTTTTTTTTTGTCTCATATCATATAACATATAATACATATAATAATAAACTTATATACATATGAAAAAAAAATAGGAAACCCGCCGTAAATTTCGTGAATGCCCAGACGGAAAGAGACGTATTTTGTTCTTTTAAGAAAAGAAGAGGAAAATCTTATCTATCAAATTATTGTACATTTCTCAATTTGAATTAAGAATTCCGCGTACAAAACAAATGCGAGTGTCCTTTAATTTAACTACATATATACATCTGATCATATATGTATTGCCGTTATGTATTACAATAAAGAATACAGAAGGAGGATTTTTTATGCGAGATCTAAAAACATATCTATCCGTAGCGCCAGTAATAAGTACTCTATGGTTCGGGTCTTTAGCAGGTCTATTGATAGAGATCAATCGTTTTTTCCCGGATGCTTTGACATTCCCTTTTTTTTCATTCTAGTTATTAACACGGGGGGGTGAAGAAACTTAGAGACACAATTTAATATCTCTGACTACTACCCCCTTTTTTCTAATTCGAATAAGTTAGAAAAGAGAAAGAATAAAAGTGGATTCAACCTCAGCCAAACACGAAACTGGGTTCAAACTTCAAGTAAATTTACTTTAATTAAATCTTTAATTAAATTAAGAGATACAGAAGTGGAAATGCGGTTAGGGCAACAATATCATACAAGAAGTTGAAATAAAATAGAAAGACTTTACTTCTATTCTAATCTAAACTTCTAATCTAAATATACTTCTAATGTAAATATAATTTTTAATCATTGTATTACTTATTTTTACTATTACTATATTGGCGGCAACAAAATCTTTCATAATTTGATTTCGAGTTAGTAACTTGTATTTTTTCCTTCTTTTCTTCTTCGTTTCGGATAGGAAAATAGAAGAGTTGAGTGAATAAAAACCAAAAGGAGGTTCATGGCCAATGGTAAAGACGTCCGAATAAGGGTTATTTTAGAATGTACCAGTTGTGTTCGAAAGAGTGTTAATAAGAAATCAATAGGCATTTCTAGATATATTACTCAAAAGAATCGACACAATAGGCCTAGTCGATTGGAGTTGAGAAAATTCTGTCCCTATTGTTACAAACATACAATTCACGGGGAGATAAAGAAATAGATGGAATCGATCAACTGCGTGTGACTTTTACAAGGAAGATGAAAAATGACATATTGACATATCATATATTAGCATATCATATGTTAATATATATATTTAAATAGAAATAAGCAAAATCCTATTTCTTAATTCGAAATCATTAGCATTTTTGATCCGATCAAAGGAAATAGGATTCTCGAAAAAAGGAATAAAATAAACAAGCCATGGATAAATCCAAGCGACTTTTTCTTAAGCCCAAGCGATCTCTTCGTAGGCGTCTGCCCCCGATTGGATCGGGGGATCGAATTGATTATAGAAACATGAGTTTAATTAGTCGATTTATTAGTGAACAAGGAAAAATATTATCTAGACGGGTGAATAGATTGACTTTAAAACAACAACGATTAATTACCATTGCTATAAAACAAGCTCGTATTTTATCTTCATTACCCTTTCTTAATAATGAAAGACAATTTGAAAAAAACGAGTTGGTCGCTCGAACTACGGGTCTTAGAACCAGAAAAAAATAGGCTTACTCTTTAATTGAATCAAAATTTCAATCCGAACTCAAACGTCGGTTGATGTTTTGTTCGAGAAAAATCCAGGAATACAGATTTGATTGTCGTGTCGTAAAAAAAACGAATTGGGTAAAGTAAATAAAAAAATAAATATTTTTTTATTGAATGTTTTTGTTCAGTTTGACTACTTGATCATATTATGATCATATTTTATCATACTTATTTCTATTCTACCTTCCCGGAATTCATTTTCCAAGTAATTCCATGTCAAAGTCAAACATTCCGAAGGATTCCTTCCAATCTCCTTATTTTATCATGTCATTGGAAATCAGATAAAGGCAATTCCTATTTAATATAGCTAGTTGTGCAAGTATTTTACGATTAAGAAGCAACTGTCTCTTGTACAGATTGTTTATTAATCTACTATAACTATAGGATACTGCATTCTCGCGAATTGCTGCATTTATACGAGTGACCCATAAACACCGAAAATTTCTTTTGTGCCTATCTCTATCCCGATAGGCCGAAAACAAAGCTTTTATTCTTTGTTGAATAATAGTTCGAGTAAGTCTTGAATGAGCCCCACGAAAGCTTGATGTGAATAAACGAATTTTTGTTCTACGCCTCCGAGCTATATATCCTCGTCTAATTCTGGTCATTGAATAAACGAAACTTTGATAAATAACTAATCGATTTCCTTTCTTTCAGTTATTCTTTTTCCCTTTTCTAGAATAACAAAACGGATTCTTCCAATGTATAAAATAATAATTCCAACGGCTTTTGCTACTCTAACCTTCCCAACCACTATTTTTTCTTTTTTTTTATAAGCATTTCGCCTTGAAATAAGAAATCTTATTGGTACTAGGTATCAAACAAAAATAACAAAAATATAGTAAATAAAAATAAGTAGTAATTAAGTAGTAAATAGAAATGGATAAATAAATAGTGGGTTCCATCGTTTCTATGGTTATTTCTTAAACGGCGAGGTCCTCTCTATACACCGGAGCCCCTTACTTGATCGAATCAATGCTATTGTTAACTTGTACAGTTTACACTTTTTGGCTCTACCCATGAATTCCCCAGTAGTAGGTCTTTCACAACGAGATCCGTTTTTACAGTAACGGTATTTAATTATGTGGATTAGCTGATTAGCTGACCTTGTTAGTCCGTTCTTGCAAGAGTAGAGGCATCCATTTTCGGCTTTTTAATTTAAATAAGATTTGCCCTGCTTAACAGATAATCATTTGCTACCAATGGGGAATTCTTTCGCATTTTCAATTGAAAATTGAGGTAATTGAATTTGCACCAATAGAAACCATAAATTTGATACACAATAGAAGCATATTCTAGATCTTTTTTTTTTCATTTTAGATAGTGAAGGGGAGTCTTCCATTCTATCCTATTCATCGGTACTGATCACGGATAGTGGAAAAATTCTTTCTTTTGTCCCAACCCACAATCTGAAATCTGAACGAGTCGCACATACACCCTAGTACATGTCCCTCGGCGCTGAGGGCATCCCCCGAGAGCGGGGGATTTGGTGACATTTCTGATTGGCTGTCTTGTGTTTCTAATAAGTTGTTTAATAGTTGGCATGTTGAATCGTATGCATAATGGGCTGGTTTAGATCAATCCTAACCGGATGATTATGAATTCTTTCTATATTCATATTCTATTTTAATATTTTATTAAATATTAAAATTAATAAAATTCAAATTAATAGAATATGAAACCTCGGTAAGAAACTAAAATCTCAAATCGCGATTTGTGTGAAATTCCTGCTATTTTTTATGCAACTGCTACAAGATCAACAATTCCATGAACTTGGGCTTCTGCTGCTGACATAAAAACATCCCTTTCCATGTCTTCAGATACAACCCATAAGGGTTTGCCTGTTCTTTGTGCATAAACCCTTGTGAGGATTTCGCGCAGTTTCAGTAGTTCTTCCGCTTCCAGGACAAATTCTCCTATTTGTGCTTCATAAAAAGCAGCAAAAGGTTGATGGATCATTACCCTGATGATATAAGATAATAAAGGGTTACTTTATCTCGCATAAGAAGGTCACGAGAAGAGATAAAGAATAAAAAAAAAGATAGAATTGAACAACCGTACAGGCATTGCTTGCGCATTGCATACGGCTCTACAAGAGAATTCACTTTTACCGAAGAAAAATAGAGAGTCTACAAAGCCTAGGTCGGTAAATGATACAATGACCACCCTTTCCTTGGGAGGAATTAAGAAAAACAAAATACTATGGTGGCTCCGTTGCTTTATTTCATCGGTGATTTAGCAATCCCAAAGTTTCTTTTTTTTTTTCAAATAAAAAAAAAAGAAAAAAGAATATAATCTTTTTTTTTTTTGTCCTCTTTCATAATTCATAATAATATAAATAGCATTAAGAACCTTCTGGTGTGAAAACAAAAAAAAAGTTTGCGACACTGAAATAGGCTCCCGATAAAATCGGAACTACCCCTAATATCTCATACTACTCTTTCAATACATAATCTAATGTTAAAACGAAATAAAAAAATTTCTTATATTGAATTCGAAATGCCATGCTATTATTACTTAATATTCATATTTCATATGGCGAAGGCATAGTTTTCTTTTTTCTTTCAAATAAAATAAAAACTCATTGGCGCCAAGCGTGAGGGAATGCTAGACGTTTGGTAATTTTTCCTCCGACCAGGATAAAAGATCCCATTGAAGCGGCTAATCCCATGCATACTGTTTGTACATCTGGTCGCACAAATTGCATAGTATCATAAATAGCTATTCCGGGTATTACCCATCCGCCAGGAGAGTTGATAAACAAATACAAATCTTTGATCTCACTTTCTGTACTGAGATATACCATAAGACCGATAAGTTGATTCGAGATCTCACTATCAATATCTTGACCTAAAAAAAGTAATCTTTCTCGATAAAGTCGGTTGATTAGGATCAAATTCTATCCCTTAGGAACCGTACATGCACCTTTTGATGCATACGGTTCATCAAAAATCGCGAAAAAAAGAATCAATATGTAGATCCCATTTAACGAATAACGAAGGGGTTTTTCCTCCATTTTTCAAGAAAGATGGTTTTTTTACCCGTTTACCTATAATAAAAAAAAAAAATTCATTAAACTTATCAAACTAACTTCTCATTGATGTATTCTTTCATCGGGATCCAATTCAAATCACGATAACATTCTCTTGTTCCTGAGTGGGCTTCTTTAATTCTTTTAGGTTTGTGCTCTACTCCGAGTAAAGATCTGCCCGATTTGGATTTGCACATATAGGGCAAATGCCCCCAATACCGTGTCTTTTTGCTACAACTTCCTTTTTTTTTTCAATTCATTTCACGCCTTCCACAAAATATTTGACGTATTTATCAAATTATTCGATTGATTATGATTAGTAGTTTTAAATTACTCCTATTTCTAATTTATAAAATTTATAAATAGAATATGATACAAATAGTAATCATGGATATAGTACTAATTGGGTTTTTCTAAGCGGAGCCTGGATACTTCATTTTATTGGTCCAAACAAGCTAACCATAAATTATTCTAATTGATAATATTAATCTGAATACCTCCAAAGCATAGATCTAATTGCACTTTATTGCCACTTCACGCTCTAATTTTTGGATGATTTAATCAATCCTTCTTTGGTGAAACAGAGGATATCTCGATCGGGGTAGAGAACGGGGAAATCCCATAATGACCCAATGTCTCTGACAAGTCGCACTATACGTCAATCCAATTTGAACTATCCTCTCCGGGATTTCGAAAAGGGACTTTTGGAACACCAATAGGCATTAAATGAAATAAAAAAAAATGAAGTACTCTATTTCACTTTGATGTGAAAGCGTAACAATGAATTTATTGTCTTAAATGAATTTATTGTCTTAATAATATTATATGAATTTATTGTCTTAATAATATTATATTGGATATTGGCTTTTATTTTATTATTTTTTCTATTTTCTTTATTTTTTTGTTTTATTTTATTTGTTATTTGCGCAGATTCGATAAGTTCATAACATAAAAAAAAAGAAGACAAAATGAATAAAGTAAAATTCTTACGAATAGGCTCTTTGAATGATGAACAAATCCGTATGCATTCGCTCATCTAAAATGGAGTCAACCTCCCATTGCGTATTGGTACTTATCTGGTATAGAATAGATCTGCTTCTCTTTGTTCCTACAAACAGAATTGTGACATTCTGACTAAAATACTAAAAAAAAAATGGAATCCTTTCTCCGAGATAATCCACTGAAAAAGGGAGGTCCATAACATAGTTTTTTCCAGTGCAATAAAGTTACATAGTGTCTATCTTTCGTTGATAAGGGGGTATTCCATGGGTTTGCCTTGGTATCGTGTTCATACCGTCGTATTGAATGATCCCGGTCGTTTGCTGGCTGTCCATATAATGCATACAGCTTTGGTTGCTGGTTGGGCCGGCTCGATGGCTCTATATGAATTAGCAGTTTTTGATCCTTCTGACCCCGTTCTCGATCCAATGTGGAGACAAGGTATGTTCGTTATACCCTTCATGACTCGTTTAGGAATAACCAATTCATGGGGTGGTTGGAGTATTACAGGAGGAACTATAACGAATCCGGGTATTTGGAGTTATGAAGGTGTGGCTGGGGCGCATATTGTGTTTTCTGGCTTGTGCTTCTTGGCAGCTATCTGGCATTGGGTGTATTGGGATCTAGAAATCTTTTGTGATGAACGTACAGGAAAACCTTCTTTAGATTTGCCCAAGATCTTTGGAATTCATTTATTTCTCTCAGGAGTGGCTTGTTTTGGGTTTGGTGCTTTTCATGTAACAGGATTGTATGGTCCTGGAATATGGGTGTCTGATCCTTATGGGCTAACCGGAAAAGTACAATCTGTAAATCCAGCGTGGGGTGTGGAAGGTTTTGATCCTTTTGTTCCGGGAGGAATAGCCTCTCATCATATTGCAGCAGGGACATTGGGCATATTGGCGGGCCTATTCCATCTTAGTGTCCGCCCGCCCCAACGTCTATACAAAGGATTACGTATGGGAAATATTGAAACCGTGCTTTCCAGTAGTATCGCTGCTGTCTTTTTTGCAGCTTTTGTTGTTGCTGGAACTATGTGGTATGGTTCAGCAACTACCCCCATTGAATTATTTGGTCCCACTCGTTATCAATGGGATCAAGGATACTTCCAGCAAGAAATATATCGAAGAGTTGGTACTGGGCTGGCTGAAAATCAAAGCTTATCCGAAGCTTGGTCTAAAATTCCTGAAAAATTAGCTTTTTATGATTACATCGGAAATAATCCGGCAAAGGGTGGATTGTTCAGAGCAGGTTCAATGGATAACGGGGATGGAATAGCTATTGGGTGGTTAGGACATCCTCTATTTAGAGATAAAGAAGGGCGTGAGCTTTTTGTACGTCGTATGCCTACTTTTTTTGAAACATTTCCGGTTGTTTTGGTAGACGGAGACGGAATTGTTAGAGCCGATGTTCCTTTTCGAAGGGCAGAATCGAAGTATAGTGTTGAACAAGTAGGTGTAACTGTTGAGTTCTATGGTGGTGAACTAAATGGAGTCAGTTATAGTGATCCTGCTACTGTGAAAAAATATGCTAGACGCGCACAATTGGGTGAAATTTTTGAATTAGATCGTGCTACTTTGAAATCCGATGGTGTTTTTCGTAGTAGTCCAAGGGGTTGGTTTACTTTTGGACATGCTTCGTTTGCCCTGCTCTTCTTCTTCGGACACATTTGGCATGGCTCTCGAACCTTGTTTAGAGATGTTTTTGCTGGTATTGATCCAGATTTAGACGCTCAGGTGGAATTTGGAGCATTCCAAAAACTTGGAGATCCAACTACAAGAAGACAAGTAGTTTGATACAACATTAATCTCTGATTTTTCGTCTCTATTTTCTTTTTGTAATTTGACATAGGGTACTGGGGACATCTTGATTTGAATCGCCGCCTTTTCTTTGTCTTGACTCTTGCTCTTTTTTTATCCGGGAACGCTCTAAATAAACAGATATGGAAGCTATAATTGTAAACCACGATTGAATCTATGGAAGCATTAGTTTATACATTCCTCTTAGTATCGACTCTAGGAATAATTTTTTTCGCTATCTTTTTTCGAGAACCGCCTAAAGTTCCAACTAAAAAGGTGAAATGATTTTTCATTATCTTAATTGAAGTAATGAGCCTCCCAATCTTGGGGGGCTCATTACTTCAACTAGTCCCCGTGTTCCTCGAATGGATCTCTTAGTTGTTGAGAGGGTTGCCCAAAAGCAGTATATAAGGCATACCCAGTAAAACTTACAAGTAAACCAGATATAGAGATGGCGACTAGGGTTGCTGTTTCCATTATTATATAATAATAAAAAAATAAGAATTTCCAGACCACAATGGATCTATGATAAGATCATTTATTTACAACGGAATGGTATACAAAGTCAACAGATCTCAGTTAATACAAAAAA